GTTTTAAGATTTATTGATTGGAATTAATCCTATTTACATTCCACTTATTTCGATTTCATTTCGATATAGTACTAATTTGTATAGTAATAGTATACATTTATACTATTACTATATAGTATAATAGTATAGAGTATAATACTATACAAATCCAAAACAAGTAAAACTTTTTCGTTTTCACTTCATTTCGGATTTTTCTAAATAAAAGGAATTCTAATATCTAACTAATATCTAATATGTATTAGAAATAAAAAAACCTTCCAATTCGAAATTCGATTTTTTTATTCTATTCTATTTATTCTATTTTTTTTATTCTATTCTATTTATTCTAATTCTATTCTATTTATTCTATATATTATTTCTATCTATTTCTATATATTATTTCTATCTATTTAATATATATTTATGATATATTTAATATATATTTTTGTATCTATTTAATATAGATTTATGAGATTCTGTATGAAATTATGTTTAGGAAAAGATCTTTGTTTTTCAAACTCTGACATGTCAACAAATACATACAACAAGGCGTTCCTAGATCCGTGCAACTCAATATTAGATTTGAGTTGAGTTGAATTAGGTTGGTTTTTTTTTTTTTTCTTTTTTTTACCGGATTCGTGTCATAATTTTTTCTCCAAGGATTCACCAAAATTGGGGGGTATACCGAAGAAGTCTCACTAACTCTTTGATTACGGACAGTAAAAGAGGAAAATGCAATTTCTATTTATATAGAATCAATAGAAATTGAATCTACTCACGAGGATTAATTAAGAAAATGGGGTTTTGTTTATTTTATTCTTATCCAAGAGAAGAAAAAAGAGCGATTGGATCCATTGAAATGCGCTTTTGTTTTCAGTTTTATACTCTGAGCGATCTCCCTGTGAGCGAGCTTATGGGAATGATTTTAACCAAACAACTGGAAGCGACCAGTTCCAATCAACAAAGAATACAATAATTAGTATACAACTTTTTTTATTTGTATTTGGATATTCTTTATTGTTTTAGTTTGCTTTAGTTTTAAGAATATTATTTTCATTTCATTTTTATTAATTTAAAAAAGATTTTCTATTTTAAATTAATAAAATAAAATATCAAAAATATAGGGCTATACGGACTCGAACCGTAGACCTTCTCGGTAAAACAGATCGAACTGATTATTATCAAAATGATTCGACCTATTTCAAAGACCCAACACGCATTTTTTTGCATTGGGCTCTTTCATTAACTGATAGAAATATCAGCTAGTCTACCATATATTTTTTTTTCTCTTAGAAACTTATAAAAAAAAACGAAGATGGTTCCATGTGCTCTGATTCATTACTGATACAGGAGCACTACCAAAGTGTTTCAAAGAAGGGAAGGTTTATCTTGACGTAGGTCTGCTTCTGGCCTAGATCAACCTAAGTTAAATGGAGTCTCTATCATCCAAAAAATCAAACATGAAACTTCATACACCTTAAGATTCATAGGACGAAAAGAGAATTTTTGAGGTCCTTATACTCATTATGCCTAGCATTGAATAGACTGGGTATTCACCCTATCAATATCTCAAATCAATGATGGGTTCGATTCGGATCCTGCTCCTGCCTAAACGGCACCCGAATCGGACCGAACCATTTGTCAGGCTATTGTTCTCTTGTTTTGTTCCTTCAAAGTAATGGAGTAAGACATCGATTTCTCAAAAGGATCAATTCTTTTGATTGCATGATAGACTCCCCTGAAAAACATTGGCGCGCGTGTAAACGAGGTGCTCTACCTAACTGAGCTATAGCCCTTGTGTTTGTGATACATATTTTATCATATTATTTAGATAATTTCTTGTCAAGATGAATAGTACATGATCCAACATCATAATCATACCTTTTTGGTCGGTTTGATTGGTATTGCTTAGAAGTAATATTGGATTTATAATCCATCGATGGGATAGGTCCCTTTTCTTTCTCTTTATGATTCCTTATGATAATAAATGACCTACTTAACTCAGTGGTTAGAGTATTGCTTTCATACGGCGGGAGTCATTGGTTCAAATCCAATAGTAGGTAGAACTTATTAGATACCATTGATCCCGGTGTCTAATAAGTTTTTCTACCCACCTTCTTTTATAGATTTTCTATCTTTTTCATCCTATTCTATTTCCGTTTTCAATTTTCAAATTTTTCGTTAGATCAAAATCTGATTTAACTTTTGATTGTATTTGATTCTATTTAATCGGCAGAATCAAAATGGGCTGTAGAAACGAAAGTTCTGTTTATACGGAAATTCTTTCGATTAACCAACTAGTTACGAAATCACGTTGATAGCCTCTACTCGTGTCCTAGCCCGTCTGAGAGCTAGACTTGCCTCAATTGTTTGCCTCTTGCCTTCAGCTTTCCTCAAGTTAGCTTCCGCTATTTCAAGAGCTTGCTGAGCTTCTTGTGGATCAATGTCACTACCCTTCTCCGCATCATTTACTAAAATAGTGATTTCATTATTGCCTATTCTAGCAAAACCACCCATCAGA